GATTAGTTGCTTAGCTGGCTTGCTTCTCCTAGCACCAGGGTAAATCCTAAAAGGCATGGGAAAAAGAAAGATGCACAGTGACAGCCCAGGTCAAGGATATACCCGAGCCCCTCTTGAGAACACTCACTGAGTACCGAATAGAAAAGACTTGTAAATCATTCGACACACATGTGTTAAGCATATAGCCAATAGCTTCTTAGCGATTAGTTACTGCCTATAAGCCCTCTGACTTAGATAGATGCAAGGGAAGAAAGAAGATCCAAGTAAGGACGCTAAGAATAATGATACCTATTACAAGTTAAAAGCCTGACTAAATGAAGGATAGATCTAACAGGCAATCAGAGTTTTATTTACCAGACTAGACTCAGTCAGGCATTTACCTAGCTATCTAAATAAAGGAATAATTCAACTACAAAGATAGCTTCTTTTCGAGACTTATTACAGCAAATATTACTCATGAGTATAGCTGGAAGCCTCACTGCCGATCGCCTGTTTCCCTATCTTCCTAAAGAAAGGTTTTTGGTAACAAAGGTATAATAATAATAGAGAAATCAACATTCGCATAGAATCGAGTATCGAGTTTGCCCACCAACTTTAACATCCACTGAGACAGGACCAACCATCCACAACTACTGCTTTCTAGTCTTCTCCACCTAAAAAGGTTGTTGGTGTCTGCTCATAGCTTCTTGTTCCTCAATCTAATTGATCGTATATATCACTCCGATCACCTATCAGTACCAGGCTTGGCATTCTCAGGTGGCTTCGCCGCAGGTACCACACCGGTTGTTTACGGCTTTTTCCATTGAGTGAGCGTCTTCGAGTTCGACCTAGTTACTCTCTCTCGGCTTTTCGAATGAAAACTCAAAGCCATAGCGAACTTTTTCAGGGCTGGGCGAATCTGGCGCTTATAGAGTACAGCGGCACCACGCGAAAAAAAAAAAGTTAAACAAGGCGAAGGGAGAATGGCATATCAAACTGAAACAACGGGTAATCCAGATAAGTCCCTTTGGAGGAAGAGCAACGCTGGGAGGGAGAACTGGAATGCGGTATCTAATTTGATAGTTTGATCGAGGACATGAAGGCTAGGGTACCTTCCTAAACTGAGATTGAAATCTCAAAAGGCTTTGCAAAGCCTTTTTGGCTTCAAGGATGTCCCGTCTAGTGGGAGAAGTGGTCCAAAGGAAGAGTCTTTCGGGTCTATACCCATATCCGTTGTTCCCGTATCGGGTGTTACAGTAACCCGTGCTTCTCTCTTTCCTCGTCGAATTCAAACTTCTTTGTTATGTTAGTTAATAGGCTAGCGGATTTCATCCGCTATGATTATGATTGGTATAGGACGCGTGGGATTATTGATACATGCAATGAGGATGGCTCTCGATCTGGTGCATCATCTTTTGAGTCTAGATTGGCAGTCATAGGAACTCTCGCTTTCTCTGGCACACCAGCTTTTGAGATCGAGGAAAGCGTGCAAGCAGCAAGTCTATCTCTTTCTTTCCCGTTCCTGAAATCACAGAAGATGACATGCCAGGAGTCCTTTTTAGGGGATTGGGAAAAGTTTTTCCCGTTCTCTTTAGTTCTATTTGAACTAAGCCGAATCGCTATCTAAAGTTACAGAAAGAACAAAAGTAGTACTATCTTTTGCCCTAATGGAAAGCCCTTTAAACCACCTACAGGTCCTATTCCGACAACACAGAAAAAGGGCTCTCTCCTTACTCAGCTCAGGATTTTCTTGACTTTGGGACTGAGCTAATATTAGAATCAAAGATGACGTGTGCAAAGCTGTATCGAACTTCTTTCGAAGTGGAATCAGTCTTCTCCGAAGAAGGATTCCTACTCGCAGGCTAACTAGTAGAACTATAAAGCCCTAAACGCCCTTCGTTACGCCCCGCTCCGCACCTTAAGGGGAGAAAGCAGGTTTTGTTGGGTTCCATTTTCATATGCTTAATAACACATGTGATTGGAGAAGTAAAGCACCTGGTTTTTGTCCTCTTATTCCGGAGGTGAGAAACCTTTTTCCCAACCTGATCTATCAGGCGTAAACTTCTTTCGTAAAGCACTGTTCAAGCTAGTGCAAGGAAGAAGGTGAGGAATCAGGCGGCGAAGAATCAGAAAGAAGGTCTCATTCCAGTTTGATTTCCATGCCTGCAGGAAAGATAGAAGATCGAGAATGCCGAACTAGCGGATGCAGAAAGCAATTGAAGGCGTTCTAGTTTGTTCAATGTAGTTTGAAGACCTACAACAAGAGGACCCCTATAAAGCCCCTAGTTGCCAAAGATCAGGAAGCTCTTTGTTATGAAGAAGCCACAAATAAATCAGAGGAAAATTCTGGTCTAAAGCATATAGGGGTTGGCCCTTTACCTTATCCTTATTACGGCACCCTATAGCTATAACATTATGCGTGTGTAGATCCTTGACAACACAGAGGAAGTTGGAATAAAGATGGCATAGCTTTGGCGGTCATCACAAAGTTGTCCAACCAATAAAATTTTTTGAGAGATGAGACAAATGCAGCCGGATTGCTCGTCATATGATGGGTAGCCTCACTGCTTAATGGGTGGTATAGTCTTTTCCTTATTGTGTGGTTTAGAAGATTCTAGTTTTGAATCGCCGCCGGGGTTTCATGGTGTAAGAATGGACTTAATTCACCTGAGAGAGTTGTGCTTTTCTTTTTGAAACTAGGGTCAGTGGTGAGAAGGCAGAGAAAGTGGTTAAAACCGTCATCGCATCGGGTGGAACCTAAAGGTTCTTCTGGTGGGATTTGGGTCCTGTGGAAGAGCAAAGATATATCAGTGGATGTCCTTCAGGATGACTCTCAGTTCGTTCATATGAAGGTGGTTCAGGAGAAGAAGAGCGAGTGCTTATTGACTGCTCTCTATGCGAAACCTATGGAGAGTCTGAAAGCCTGGCTCTGGAAGCAAGTTCTTCAGATGTCGGAAGTTTAAAGATTGAAAGCAAAATCATTGATCTTGGGTACCTAGGCTCTCAGTTTACATGGCGAGGGCAAAAGTATCCTGGGAAAAATCGTGTGTATGAGAGCTTAGATAGAGCTCTGTTTAAGATGGAATGTCATTTTTCCCTGAAGCTGCTGTCCGGAATCCGCCTCCAGTCAAATTCGATCACCACCCTCTTCTTTTTGACCTGCAAAGTTACATCCGCCGGCATTCCAGAGACCTTTGTTCTTTGAAGCGGCTTGGTTGACTCATACTCATAAAGAAAGAGTTTGGTGAGTTTGTGAAGCAAAATTGGAACTGAGGGGCGCGTCTGCTGGTATCGTATATAAGATCACGGCTGTATTTAGTGTTTTTTTAGGAGTGATCTTTTCTTTTATAATATATACAACAGACTTATGCATTCTATGAATGCAATAAGATTGGATTGCATTACGTTACGGATCAAACAAAGAGCTGTGTTTATTTAACAACATCCGGCCAGAAGCAGTTCCACCACCTTTGTTCAGCTCCTCATCATGATTGGAGAATGAAGCTTACCGAACGATGTCTCCCAAGATTTTATGCTCAGTACCTACGACATCAGCAAGCCTTGTTCTACATGGGAAATCGTTCAAGCGAAGTCGAGGTGGATGAGGAAGACTTCTCTGAGTATGACAGAGAAGAGGAATTTCTAGCAAAGAGTTCAATCGATAGCTTGGGAAAACCCAAGCTTTGAGTGAAGTTCTAAGCTTGCCTTACTAATGTAAAATAAAATAAGTTACTTGCTTGCCTTCGCTTTTTTCTTCTGTGTGTGCTTCTCCTATTGATTAACTGACTTCATCAACAGCAGTTGATTCCGTGCCTGAACGTCCAGCTCCTTCTCAATCTCAAGCAGTAGCATTGGATGCATCCTGTAGCCAATCAATCCTTTTCAACTATCTCAAATGTGTTGATACGTGATCCCCCTAAAACTCTTGTTTGTTTTCATGCCCACTCCTGTCCACTGGTCGTTCGCGGAACACTTGCAAGATTACCCTCCACTCATGGTAAACATACCGAACTTCACTTGCTCCACAGTCAACCATTGGTTTTGCGAGATAATAGGGGGGCCAGAGATCATTCTTGTCGTTCTCAGGTTCTTATCAAGGGGTTGACCCGGGGGACTTGCCCCCTAGTTGGCTACCTTCTATTATTGAGAGCCGGATAGTAGTCGATAGCCAGCTTCTTCTGTTTACCATGTTTGTACTTCCGCTGAGAATGGCTACTGGGCAAAACCAACATGATCGATTTCGAGCATCGCTCTACGGTAATTTATTGATTGCCATTGCCCTCCCGTTTAAGGCTAAAAGTTTGAATGCGCGAGTTAGCAATTGAACTTTTTTTGGAAAGGGCACTCAAAGACTGGTCCGATGGACTCTCGTCGGGAAAGTAGGCACAAAAGCGAGATGAGCGGACAGAGAAGCAAGGAGTTCCCACTATCGAATCAAATAGGAAAGAGGCCAGCTCTCCCTACGAGTCATCAGCTAAGGGCTTCTACTTTTGCTTTCTTTGGCGACTGTAGCCTTAGAGAGCCTTCCCTTACAGATGAGCTATTCCCCTCAAATCTCCTTATTTGCGAGGGAATTGATTCAATATCGCCTTAATCTTTAATAGAACTAAGCCCCTACTAGATAGATTCATTTTATTTACCTTGATTCCAGACACCATGAATGCGCCGCTTTCTCGACTAGCCCCTCTTCCAAGCCTATTGATAACCAACCAGGCTACGACCTATCTTATCTTTTTATTATATATATTTCTAGGACCGGGAAATCGGGACAGAGAACACCTAAGAGCAGTCTTTCTCTCCACCAGAAACCAACCATAGGTCAACCTAAGGAAATCTAAGGCGAAGGTCCTAGGAAAACTACTTCTTCAACAGGAGCAAAGAGAACAAGAGCAGCTTTCCTCCCCGAGGGTCACTGTTTACTACGCTTCCCATTTCGAAAGATGAGTTCCCAGATACCGCACCACTATTCTATTAGTATACCTTCCCGCGCTAAGTTGTTCCAATCTCTGTACTAAGTAACTGAACTCGGCAGTGCTGCTATGAGCTAGATTTGTGCGTACAAGGGTAAAGAAGCATTCTCACATGGCTTTGGTGACAACGTAGTGGGGTTGCATGGTTAAAAGAAAATGGGTCTCCAATCCGGGTAAAGAAAAAAAACTATAACGCGGCCGTTAATATTTCTTTTTGTGGGATACCTTAAGAATTAATATGCAACTTTATTGTTGTAACGTGCTGTACCTCGGGTCGTTGGGCAGCTAGATCCTTAATTTCATGCCATCATCCACTTTATCGGCTACTTACTCTCCAACCCTCCTCTCTGCTTTTTCTAGGTCCTTTCCTCACTGAGGACCATGGGCCAAAAGCTTACCTCTGATTCCGGGCAATCGTAAGCCAAATCAAATAGGGCATCCAGGCATAGAACTGGTCCGTCAGGGAAAAATGAAGTCGATCTATCTAACGATCTCATCCACTTGCAAAAAGAGCTATAGTTAAAGTATCTACTGGGACCAATCGGCGGCACAGCTAGCATTTCGTACAGATGGACACAGATTACTAGTACCAGGTACAGATAGAGATTTCACTAGCACCTGTTTTTTTACCTATAGCTATAAGCGGGGGAAGCTGAAGCTAGATCTGTCACGTATGAAGGAAAGAAGGACGTTAGATACCTCTTGGGCGTTGATAGGAGACCTGATCATACTCTTTACTCTCATCAATAGTGACGTTATGATTGTCGTTATTCTATTCCGATGGATTTACTGGTGCCCCAAACTCCTCTCTTTGGCTTATATCCATAGTCTGACCCGACCTCCTCGGAGAGGCTTTGAATGATTAAAACGAGCTTTTCACTCGAAAAAGAAGGAGAGTTGAACTTGTTGCATGCATCCTCTACTATGAAAGCTTACCTGGAATAAGGAATAAAACCCTGATCATCCGCTTTAGCATAATTTCGTTTAAAGCATTTTTGAACTAGTTTAAGGAATTGATTGAGATGATCCGAATCAGCAACGGCATCCATATTTTTATTTATGTATGTCAATATGAACTTCGATGGATTGATTTGTTGGTACTGCCTCAGCATAGGAAAAGGGAAAAGGACTGGTTGTTTCAAGCTACGAAGTCCGGTGAATCACGAGAGGAGATGCTTCTGAAAGTGCTGTTGGTGAGGCCATTTGAATTAGATTAGTCGACCCGCTAGCGAAAACAAGGAGATTTATTTGGCCGCCGGGCCCAGATACAGGTGTTCCGGTCACAAGGGCTTCACATCGCATCGAACTAGGTGAGTGAACAGGGAACTAGCACTGCACAAATAGACGTGACTAATGCAAATGCAATAAGTAGACAAAGAGCGTCTCGTGTAGATGGTTGTTTTCGTTTCGAAACCATGAACACATAGTCAAGATTGCAGTCCCCGCTAAAGCAATTGGTCTTTATTCAAAAATAACATCTGCGCATATTCGCAGGAGTAGTTCGCCTGACTCTACACCTGCTGCACGCACGGGTCTCCGCCCGCTTCCTTCTTATAGTAAGCATGACTTGCTTTTCTTTTTGTCGAGTCTCTGCTTCTGCCAATCCCAATCTGTTTGTACTCACCGCATTTTTTTACTCAAATCTGAATCCATTCGTATTCGAAACTCATATATATATATTCTATATTGTTATAACATCTGCTTCATCTCCCACACCGGTTAGCAACCTAGAAAAAAGTGCAACTAAAGCGGCAAGGAGATCCATTCCATCCCACTTCCAATGCCAAGTCTTAAGTCCCATCTAAAGCTAAGGAACAGACGATGGTATGAAATTGCTTGCTACAAGTCAACTTGCTTCCTTCTTAGAGGAAGGTTTGAAAGAACTTACTCGAGGAGTAAGGAATAGCACGATACAGATGGTATGAAATCACTCGACTGAAAGGAAAGGAGTGAAGATTTCTAGGGCAAGCACGAGGTCTGGTTCAAGGCAAGGTATAGCTTAACGGAATGAAGCAGAATTAGTGTATTAAGCAAGTACGGAAAAGCTGAAAAAGGGAATTCCAGCTGGATATAAATCTCGTTCACATTCATCCATTTGAATGTATTTCATAACCTGCCATTGTATCGCTTTCAAGGTAAACGGACCAACCTCTCGAAATCCAAACTAAGGAAAGCATGGGCCTCTCTCTCTCAATCGGTTGAATTGGTAACGGCATTGGCTATTGGCCGTCCGTCCACAAATCATCTGAAAAAGTGGGTCGATTCCCCCGCCAGACGTTTAATCACTTGTTCAATCCTTGTTCTTTTCTTAGTGGCCTAAGAGTGGGTGCAGGAACGATACTAAGAATAAGAATTCAATTCAGTTCGGAGAGCGGTTTTAGGATTTCCTTGCTTTACTAACGAGCTAACCTACGAACCGCTCCGTGGGCTACGCGAAGGGACGAGTTAAGGAACAAGAGTCAAAGACGACGTAGACGTCATACTACACAACACAAGCAAAGACAGGAGGCCATTTACATAAGGGCGCGCCTTACGTGCCACTACCAACCCTCGCAAGCTTGCTAGCCCTTCTTTTAAGCTGTGGAGCGTACCAACTTTGATTAACATCGAGTTGTATGTTTCGCTGCTGTCTAATGAGGCGCAGCATCGGTCTGGACTCTGGACGGTCTGTCCAAGGGACTGGATCCCAAGGCTCTTCTTAGTCTAACATGATTGTTGTAACCCCTTATTCTCTTCTAATGGGGGTTGCTCATTGCAGTGGAATTCAGTGACAGTCCACTCCTTAGGTCATACCAAGGTGCCCTCCCCTACCTATAGGGTTCCCCGTAACGAGGGATCCCATATAGGGGAGATCGCCGTGTCGGTATACCATAATTAGTGGAGGATCGACTCTTTGTCTAGTGAGGAAATCACGGGACAGCAAGCCGGTCACTAACGTAAATCTAAAGATTGATAACAGATTTGCACCTGCTAGCTCTGTAGATCTTAATTATATTCCTTTTTTTTCTTTATCCTTGGTGGGCATTCCCCCATCTAACCTTAATGGGACAGGGGAACTCGCAGGCCCTATCTGGATTACCCACAAAGGTAACTGGAACTGGATCGCAAGCAGAAGAACTGTGATTAGCACAAGCTTAATAGGAAAAACTTCTTTTCAAAACCTTTAGCCTCGGTACGCTCGCTATTAAGGAGATTCCTATAAAGAGTAGGCAGCACTCTTATTACAAGTAGTACACAGTTTGCGCTAAAATGATTCCCTAGTTTCTAAGTCTTCCCCTTTAAATAGGGGGGGAATGGAACTGAAAGAAAGACTGCTGGAGAATATAGGTCTACTTTTTCTGCTGGCTTGGTTGAACTGGCTAACCCTGCATTGCTTTCAAAGGAATGCCTTTTACTATTGTTAAGGATAGAAAATCTTCCCTCTCAACTTGCCATAGGACTTGATAAGACCGATCTCTATCATATAAAATTCCCACATCCGATTCGTAAACAGACAGGCTTGACTCCCAGACTGTCTTATAATAAGATAGTCATAATAGTCTAGTGCTAAGGCCTAAAAAGAAAATGAGCAAAATCTTCCTCCTTCAGGTGTGGCTTAGCATTAGGAAGTTCTTATAGAATGCGCTGTGAGGGAGAAGACAGAAGCAACTGACATAGTTAATGTCCGAGGAGTCAATAAGTGCCTCACTTTACAGTAAAGGAAGACGAATCCGCGAAAGGAAAGGTAACTGAATGCGTATTCGCTGTTCTAGAATCAGCTTTGGGACTTGAAGGATATGTTTTCTGTTCTGACCTTCCTGAGCACGAGAGGCGTAACGATCTGGGCACTGTCTCGGAGAGAGGCTCGGTGAAATAGAAATGTCTGTGAAGATGCGCCTGGACAGAAAGACCAATTGAAGCTGAACTCCTTCTGAGAATGCTTTCTTTCCCTCCAACACTTATTACGGGATCGCATCCTTCATTTGATTGAAACTCCGATATATCAGCTCATTCCTGGCTTGATAGTCGTAAAAGTAAATACTGACTCCTTTCCGGCTTAGTCGATCCAGGATATGCCTTCTACTCTAGAGAACTTTTGCTTTTCAACGAGAGGTATGAAGTGACTCGACTGAAAGGAGAGGAATCGCATCCCTTTATCCCTTTCCTAACGTAAAGCTGTTTTCAACTCCGACCCTCTAAAAGAATGGGGTACCCGAACCGAGCTCCTCAGCGGCACCTGCAACTCGAAGAAATCCTGCTCTTGATAATGATCCTCCATGAAAGAAGTGTTAGGAATGCGTTGCCCTGGTATCGGTGTCCTTAGGCTGGGGGAAGAATCTTTCCTTGTCTTTTCTCTCTTCTAGTTCGCCACTCAAATTGCGTATGTAAGGCCTCTCTTCCTAACAGCGCATCAGCAACATCAACGATTACAGTGTTAACGGCGCATGTGCGACTGCTACTGAGGCTGATATGCGACATCCCTAACTAGAGGAAGGGATACCAGAGATGGGATCGAGCCCACACTCGGTTCAAGGCTTTAAAGAATGAATACCTGAGTGAATGGGAATCCGATAGTTCTACCAGCCTGGGAGGAGGAGTCAGAGGAAATAAAGCTGATATAAACAGCTCCATATTAGCGAATTGCCTCTTTTGCCCGTTGAGTGCTGTGAGGAGTTTGCTCCATCTCCGATACTTATCGTCGAGCTACTCCCTGTCTATCTAGTGGGGACTGCTTGCCCTACCCTAATCGAATTTTCGAACTCATCTATCGGTCGGAACAGGTCTCGCTAATCACTGAGAGACGATGTTCATTTGATGTAGATTCTTTTTCTGGCTTACCCAACAGCCGCTCTGATGACTTTCTTTCCTCGTCACGGAAATCAAGCTTTCGGTCAAGCGGGTTCAACTCGTTGCCGAAGTCCTTCCTCTCCCACAACCAACCATACCTTCTTTTCGGTGGCCTATTCCTTTTGTGCCTAATGTTGGGGTTCTTGGTTTGGTGGTGCATCGCACCTGAACAACTACTACTAAAGCCTGCTACACTGGGGGCACTAGACCCAAAAGAACTGTTTAGGATCGCAACGGACACCCGCTTTCAAGCCATACAGTCTGTCTTTCGCCCTTGCTTACTTTTTAGAGGCAAGTAGGGACGTTCATTGCTTTTTGCCTTTAGGCCCTTATCCCGATGTGAATTGGCCCCTTGCCTGTGATGAAGAGGACATATTTGAATGCGATACCGAATCATCAAGCTTTGTCTCCCGCGGTTGGAAACAATCTCTATCGTAGGATGTCCTTCCCAGGGTAGTCAAGGGAATAGTCCAAAAGTCCAGTTCTTTTCTCTTCATGCTATTGGCTTCTGTCGTGTCTTTCGGCGAGGATACAACTGGTTCAACTACAAAAGAAGCCCTTTCCTTTTTAATTATTGGACATTATCTCACTGTTAGCAAATGGAAAGCAGAGTTTAGACCATCCACGGCATCAATCAACCTAGGTCTTTCGTCATAGAAAGGGGGGATGGAGCCCTCTTACCCGCTCTCCTCCTCCACTTAATGATATTCACCCAAAGCCTGCAAACTTTTCACCTTTCACCCGTGAGCTTAACGATCCTGCTGAGATTTGCTCTCATCCTAGAGCTGTAAGCGCTAGTCTTCTATACCTTTCCCTGTAAGCTCGGGCTGGGATACGTGCACACTTCGCTTTCAGCTCACCTGGAATGGAATGCTTCGACCCTCTCGTCCGTGAGTGCATGATGGAATTCAGTAAAAGCATTCTGGGTTAGAGTCAATCGAGCAATGAGCGAAAAAGGACACAGACACAGGAATAAATACGGTATAACCGGCTATGTGCCAATCTTTCTTCTTCTAAATGAAATGACCAGTTTGCCACTAGTCTTGGTTCGATCCGAAGGGGAAATTCCACTTCGTCAGATGAGATTTCTTACCTTTACTTATGCCATTAGTTGGAGCAGCTATCAAGCGTTCGTTCTTACCCTCAGTGTACCGACCCTCAAGCGGGATGTCGATGAAGACTAGATCTGAGTGATCCATCTCACTCTATGAGATTTTTAGGTGAGGGGGATGGGAAGTCTACCTTCTTCTGGCTGGACTTATGGAGCGGCGATACACAACTAACAACCCGTTTCGCCAACCTTTGAAGGAGGTCCGATGACCCAACCCCTTCTACGCTGTGCTGGGCGGTCCCAAAGACTGACTCCGAATGGCAGGTTTCTCAATGCGAGATGGAACTGATAGGATGGGTTGGAACCCCTCAATCCATTTACGCGGGTGTGCACTTCACTCAAAAAAGAAGTGAATCCAGAAGTGACTTCGCTAGGCTAGCCTTGTTAGTGAAGATTTTTCCCCTCTAGCCAGGGGGAGCAGTCCAATCGTTATTCCTTCCTTCAACAAAAGCAGAATGGATACAAACCACCAAAGAACGAAAGTAAGTACCACCACTCCTACTCCAACTAGTAAAGCTAGCGCCTCGAACTAATCACATGCTAACTCCGGACTGATTCAAGGACCAAGACCTACTTTACGACAACAGATGCGGATGAACTAGCTTAGCTGCTCGGAGAAAGGCTTTCCTGGAAGAAAGTGGAAGACTACTTATAAGTAAAGATATGCTCGTCTTCCTTCCCCACCTGGAATAGGACTTTGCAGAGGATGAACTCACAAATCTCCAGGTCTGGGAAAAGCGCTAACCTAACTTGAATATTACTGCTAGCAATCAATCTTGTTGGGTGATTCTATGGTCTTTTTTTTAGCCTAAATCGAATATTGACTATTGCCATACAGAATGGTCGTAGAGTGATCTTGATTTCTTTTTCCGATTGCTTCTTTTGCTTTGACATCCAAGACATGAACAAACAAAGGAAGGGGGAATAGCTCTATTCTTCCCATCTACTCAAGTCAGGGTGAGAGTAGAGTTCAGAGGTTTGAAGACGCTCGACTGGTTGGAGAGGAACGAAGCCCACCAGCCCAAACAAAAAGGCCTTCTATGGCTAATTCCTCGCTTGGCGGATCTTCCTCTCCTATTAGCTTACCTTGGCTTCGAGTTACCCTGGTCCTATCGAACCAGCTACTTCATGGATGGTGGCAAATCCTCAAAGAGAATTTCTTAATAGAACCCTCGCTGGATAAGAACTTTGAGTCAATGAATTAACGCCATTCTCCCTTTTTAGTCAGAAAGAGTGATGACAAAAGGTTTGATTATGAATCAATGCTGGCAAAGAATCCCCATAGCTGGGCGGTCATTTTGACTACACAGGACCCACAACTCAAAGTATCATAGAAGGGGTATGCTCGAACCGGGCTTGACAGACTCGAGAAGCCTCCCCTAAAATAGGTTCCGGTAGAGGATTGGGAAGGTTACTAATCTTTCTTTCGGTGGAAAGCTTTCCAAAAAGCCTACCGTACTTGAAGTCCACCCGGTATTCTTGCCCAAAGAGTACTTTTATTTTATTTTAATAGGGTGTTGGCGTAGGCCGTTCCCGTTTCCGCAGCGGAGGTGATGTACCTCCCCCTCCTCTGAAACTGAAACTCATCAAAGACCCACATATCATAGTAGTTGTCTGCCTCAGTGAAATCATTCCTTCTGGAGCTAGCAAAATATATGCGCAAGACCCTCGCTAGGAAGCTAAAAATGAGGGTTTTCTGCGTGCTTGGCGGCCCATACAGAAAGATCTGCCTTGTCTTAATTGGCCTTCCAAAGCAGATCTGGCATGCAATATAATCAATCAGGAAGTACTTCTCTTTTAGCTCCTCGATCGGGTACTCCGGCGGCCTTCCATTTTTTTCCAAGTAGTCAATGACTTTCGCACCTAAGGTAGTTTTCCTTTGCCTAACGACCTCTAGATCTTCATACACACTTCTTAGACTCCCATACCTATTTAGTACCGTATCCCTTATTATAATTATAGGAACATCGTAGACGTCGTACCACTCAGGACAATCGCTTAGAGCCTCAATAACATCTGCCGTCGGCACGACCGGGCACTTCATATGACTTCTGGAAGCATCTGAAAATTCCAGTATTTGTTCAAGGGAGTATTCCCCCCATACAAGTGGTGCTTTATCTTATTTCGTGATGTAGGCACAGGTGGGACCCCACCCCTTTGGAAATCTCACGTTGCATTGGGCCCCTTCGAACTCTGGAAAGATCTGCCTTATGGTGTGTGCCGCGGTGTTCTTTTACGCGCTTTCATTCTTGGCTACAAGGTGATAGTGGAACCCGCCATTCTCGTGCATTTACCTTGAAACCACTACGGCTTTACACCTGGAAAGTAGCTACCAATCTTTTACAAACTTCCTCCTGAGAAAGATCCCGCGTTTCCGCGTGAGATAGTGTTACTGACATATAAGGCTTCAGCGTGCTTTTCGCCAGTTGCTTCTCTTCTCCTTTCGTTTTATTCACATCACAGTAGTTTTGGTCATTTTGTTTTGTTTGGTCATGGATTTTTTTTTTGTTTGACTAGATCTTATCTCGTGCTTAAAAAGCTCTAGTTTAGTTCCGGGTTTCCCCGTCGGCCCATATATACCGGCTGGCCTTTTTATGAATTTCACTTTGCTTTCCTGAAAAAAGGAGGTGTATAAATGGGTTTTTGGCTCGCAATAAAGCTAGGGTCCTGATCGAGCTACTAGTAATCCTATCTATCCACCTCTCCAGACACAATATCTTGAATACCAAACTCAAATAAGTCATTGCTAGTAGTAACGATTTGTCACGCTCCATGGGTTCATATAAAATCAATGTCCTAGGTGTATCAAAAAACATTCTTTTATCAGAATACGAATGAGATGTAAAATTACAAGGGACCCCCACTGATATATTCTATTTGTTTGATTATTTCGATAAAATGGGAACTCTCTGACCCACGGTTGGTTAAATCGCGCAGTATTTCCAAGATCTTTCTCTTTCGAAGATAGGGATCTTGTGTTTGCATTGTGGGTTCTAGATACGCCTCGACCCCATATCGTATATCACTATCGGAAACGTGATTCCCCGGGATAATGTACTCCTTAAAATAGATCATAATCCTTTCAATAGAAATATGCATTTGGCGGCTATTTCGCCCGAGGATTCCGTCTTTTTGCAATTCGTCAATCACTCGCAATTCCGGGGTACAATCTCGGACCGCGCGACCCTCTCTTTCTAACGAAGGTCCCGGCCGATCCGGATTATCATTGTCAATTAGAAAGGGAAGCCCAGAAGACCCCTCCGGGGCAGAAGGTTGATTGAACCCTCCTGACATCCCTCCCGGCGCATCTGGGAGAAACTGAGAAACCGCACGAAAAAGCTCGTCCATCCAAAGACACTCAATAAAAACGAAGGATTTATACAAAAAAAAAAGAAAGACCATTTCGAAATGCAGTAAAAGTCTCTTTGGAATGTTCTTTACCAGTGGGAACGAGTGTAGCAAAAAAAACAAGAAAAAATCTATTAAGAAAACCCAAAAATTCAGACCAAGTAAGATAACAGAAACTAGCAGACTTACCGCTAAACAGATACAAATAGGTGCAAATTCTGACATTACCACAACCCACTTGGTTCTTTCGTTTCGCTCCTTTCCTTTCTCGCGGAGCGGCATACCGGAAAAAAAAAGCTTCGACCCGATAACTTCAGCGTCCTTCAAACCTAGTGACACTGACGAACTCTAACAAGCAATCTCATACCTCTCCTTGTCAGTCGAGCACTTCATGCCTCTCGCTTCGCTCGAGTGATTTCATACCTCTCCTTATCAGTCGAGCGTCTTCAAACCTCCTGATGTGAATAAGGTCTTAGTATGTATTGGCATTCTGGGCGGGTCGCAATAAGTCGCTGGTCGAAGGTTTAGACCAATTGCAATTCATCACCATCTTGCCCGCTTCCAATTGATGACTGGCTATTATATAAGTGTTGACCTAAGCCCCTGCCTGTGCTGGGGCTCGGCTCCCGAACCGTACGTGAGCTGCCTCGTACGGCTCTTCCTAAGAACTTGAAGCCCTCTCTCTCTAAATACAAATTCAAAAAAATGCATTTACACAAAAAAAAAGCCTTCGCCTCCTATTCAACGGGGCTATTAGAGAAGCAGCTTCGTTCCTTGACTTCTTTGCTCAGTCAAGCTTCCTTGTTCCTTAGTGTAGTCTCGGTCCATAGTTTAAGACTCTTTTCCTTATAGCCTAGTCTATATCCACAGCTGACGTGACTCCGTACCGACGCCTTTCCCTTTGTAGACGGCTAAGTGACTTCGTAACCTTAACGTACTTATTTTCGTACTTTCTTTCTTACTATATCAATCATAGGCCTTCGTGGGGCTTTCGTCCTTTCGCCTATAGGCGGCGGCTTGGCTTCGCTATCGCTCATGACTTGGTATAGAGTCCGTGTAGTCGTCGGCCTTCCCACCAGAAGGCCTATGATATAGTGGTCGGCCTTTCGAATGCCTCCTTCCTTACTTTTCTGAGAAGCCCTTTACGACTATAAAGGACAGGGGGCTGTTCACCTACCTTTTGAAACTTAGCTACTTAAGTACTACTCAATACTAAAGTCAAGGCAAACGGCATTCTGTTGTACAGCTACTTAATATTATATTATATTAATAGTAGTATAACAACAGTCGTACTACTAAAGTACCAAGGAAACCTTCGGTGTTGCTAAACGCATCCTTCAGTTGGGCCGCAAGTCTGGTTGGCTGTTTTGTGCCTTATATCTCAAACAAGCGGCCTCCGCCTTAATGATGGCCTATGGTGGAGATGAATTCGTCCACCCTTCAGGTGCGCTTCCAGTTTCCCTCACTAGGTCTGGGCTCCCTCGGATTATTCCGCCTCATCATCGTGCGATGATTCGGAGGAGAGACGAAAAGTCTGATTTACTTGTAAAATGGTATTTGTCAATTTTTTCTTTGTCTAAGGTTATTACCTTGGCCAAGAAGGTTGATAAGTCCACTTTTGCAAGCATAGTGACACCAGTGACTGACATGGATTCAGTCTTGGAGCTAGTCGGTTCAATCAAAGAATGTTTTAACCGCCTGGTTAATCGCTATGTTCCCTGGATAAAACGTATTCCCCTTGAACAAGGGCTTACGTTTGAACCAACCTGGAAAACTTTACCAACCCACTCATTGACGAAAAGGGTGTGGATTGAACGTATGAAACTGAAACCTGAGAAGGTTTCTCGTTTCCGTTCTTCTTTCACGTCTTTTCCTCATGAGTTGGGGGCCTTTCAGTTCCTTATGAACTTTGTTCATGCAAAAGGTGAGCAATTTTATCAGGGCTGTCTTTGGCCTCCAAGGGTTCGTTACGCTTTTGATGTGAATAATAAAAAGTTCACACCAGAAGATTTAGACTGGTTTGAGAGGCGAATAGGTCCTCTTCTACCGTCTTGTGACGACCTTGGGATTCCCCCGGTACCGGGGCGACTAGGTTGTTCTCTTGAGGGAGCTGGAAAGCGTCGTATATTCGCAATTGGTAACTATATTAACCTTTGGTTATTAAGACCCGTGCACTGTTGGTTTGCGTCTATATTGAAGACCATTCCAATGGACGGCACCTATGATCAACTTAGACCCTTGCGTCGGTTAGTTCCCAGCGACAACTGTTTCAGTTATGATTTGAAGAGTGCCACAGATAGGTGGCCACTAGTCTATCTATTTGAAATAGTTGCCCTACTGTTTGACCGGTCATTCGCATCGAGTGTTGTTAATAGCACTCTTGCGACGAATCTGTTTATTGTGCCGTTCGTTAGGCGGTACGCTTTTCGTTCGTTGCTGGTCAACCGTTGGGATATTATGGCTCTTGGCCTCTGTTTGCCTTTTCGCACCATTTACTGGTGTGGTGGGCAGCGGAGCAGGTTAGACCAGGGGTCCGGTTCGATAGGTATGCAGTGCTAGGTGATGATGTTCTCATCACCGATCCACTGGTTGCTGAGTAGTACAGGTTAGCTCTTCAACGACTTGGTGTTAATCTCACAAGTCGTTGGTGTCGTCTTCAGGTGCTGCCGAGTTCGCTAAGAGGTTCTTAGTTAAGGGTATGCAGGTGGATTTATCCCCGATATCCATGCGAACCTTACTTGGCTTCCATCACCCTTATGGTCTTATGGCCATTAGGGAGAAGTCTCATGTGGAGGATTATTATCTCTTGATGCGGATTGGTGGAGCAGGTTACCGAACTCGCTCTGCTGGGAAAAAGTCTAAATCGGCAAAATGGCGTCGGTTTCGGCTTCTTTTCCGAAGGACTAAGTTACCGATGGATTTGCTCCTTGATGGTGGCCTTCCCTTAAACCCATACCTTTTAGGGAAAAAGGTACTTATTGGAGAGGTTAGCTCCCCGTGAGTTAAAGACTCCTCCTCTTGAGCTCTTTGAGTTTGAGGGGATGCTTCTTGTTTAAGCTTCTTGGACGACTATCTTTTAAGGAATTGGGTGAAGTCATGGTTAGGCTATGTCAAGTGGTATAGCTTGCTATCTATGGACCCCTCGGTCCCACTTGAGGCTTTCCTGGATAGTCCTCTTGTGGAGTCCCATTGGTATGTCCGACGCACTGATCCTTTATTAGTGCGTTGGGGTCTACTATGGCGTCTCTATGATATTGTACAGGAAGTTGGCCTAGATTAGACTTGTGGGGTATTACCTACGGTTACTAGTCCTCCTCATTGTGAAAAGGAACCATGCAACTCCTTGTTACTGTAATGGGGTTTCACAACCCGTTGCAGTCTCCTACGCTCTTAGCTGAGTGTGGGTGGGAGCCATTGAACTATAAGGAAACCTTCGGTTCCCTTTCTTTGAATAAACGCCACCAATTTTAGTTTACATTCATTACAAAGTAAACCAAGCCTAACCGGTCACGACATGTTGTTTGTTGATATTTATTGAGGAGTTTAGCTGACTGAATCCATAAACCGTCAAAGTAACCGTCACTGGTACTTTTTTTACTCTATAGGTAGGTATAGGTATTGGTGGAGCTTGCGTAATGTAGTTGTAGTTAAGGCTGCATTGAAGTAGCGCTTTTTTTTTGAAGATCTACTGAAGTACCAAAGGCGAACGGGGCTCCCAGGCCGGGACGTGACGCAGAATGCTTGGCCTCCCGCGCTTCCAGCGAGACCCGAAGGGTGAGCTTCTGGCGGTTAGCTTCTAGAACTAGATAAGATAATAGGCATTAGGCATTCTGAGCTGGGAGGAGGCAAGCAAATGAAGGGAGGAACGTAGTCGCTCGAGCGAAGCGAGAGGGTTGATTGAGCTCGAGCAAACAAGCAACGGCCCGAGCGCAAACGCGCGAAAGCCGGTGCGCGTTAGCTATTGAGTTTGATTGCTGGGAGAGGCATGAAGTTCTCGACTGAAAGGAGAGGGTACGAAGTATCTCGAGCAAAGCGAGAGGAAGGTTGGGCCGACTACAAGAAGCTTTGCTTCGTAGACTCGACAAGTCGCTTATAGAATGCCGACTACTACTACTAAGTGAAGACTTTCCACTTCATTGTTTAAGGGGGAGGGAAGCGAAGCTTAGCGAGCTTTATAAGGCCGACCACTACATAAGCCGCTGGCGGAGAAAGCTCGAAGAGCTCCCCTTCATTCGTTGCTAAGCCAAGGTCCCAGGTCTCCGAGTCAGCCCGCGCTTTTTCGAAGAATCCTGCACCCATGGGCATACGGCCTGGCAGGCCTTCCCTTTCTGCCGGAGCTTCATGGGCGTTGCCCCGTTCCCCAATCAGATGTTTGGATGTGAGCTATACTCCGCGAGGAGCCAAACGGGCGTATGGCCTTGCCTTGCCATTTGACCTCTCTTCCCGTGTGACTAGGAATGCTCAGTGACAACCTCTCAATTGTCACCGCCTGGCCTCTCTTGCTACCACGGTAGCACCTAGTGTGGTCAGCACCAATCGTGTTCGGGCAACGAAGCTTACACTCATTCACATTGGTTCATCCTGCTATACCCCGGGCCTTTTGCTCTTCTAACGTAAAAGGTGGCCGGCCATTCGTCAAGGCCCAGGAATCCGCTGGACATCTCAGCGGCGGGATTGGATACCCGCATCCGATCGAAGTTCCATTTTAGTGCCCCCTAACATAAAGGAGAGCTGTTTCTAGGTGGGTCGCTTCGCGCAAGACATTGCTTAGGACCAACGGGTCACACGACAGGTGCACGATCGACTTTGCACGCTCCATCCTTCGGCCCTTCGCCTATCGGCTTGGCAGGCAAGCTACCTTGATCCGTCTTTGGCTTCGATTCGTTATGCTCAGCAGCTCCAACAAGCCCTAAAGTATCTTGCCCTCTAAAACTCTTTAGAGAAAGCGCTGCTTTACGTTTGATCCTATGTGCCCAGAGAATGCTATGCGTTCTCCACTGTCGGACCTCGCAAAGAGAGAACGTGTTTTTTCCTCTGAGTTTCTCTCTCATTCGCGGAGCGAAGAAAGCGGGCTTTGCCCCAGCTACCGCTATCCTTGGGAAAGCAAAAGAGCTACCGAAAGAAAGGGATGCAGTCTCTCCCTTGGCCTTTGGAGAGGAGAAGGCAGAGAAGAAAACGTCCTTCGCGCAAGTTTTTTTGCTTCCTGCGCCCTTACTCTTCAACCAAGGGGGCATTCTGGTAGGAAGGCCGACCACTACATAAGCCGCCATCAGTCCAGGAGAGAAGCAAGCTACCTTTCTTTGATCCACCTTCCCGGGCAGGGAAGAGAACGAAAATAGGCCGCGGATGGTGGTCGTGGTAGGTTCGAGGATCTTACGCGGCGGAGCGAACTCCTCTATCGTGTTGCATTTCCTCTGGCGGCGTAGCTGCACCCCCTCGATCCATCGTACTGGAGCGATCCGAGAAGAACGATTAGGGTCATATTCTATCCTTTCTACAATGCCCATAGACGAAGTGCTTCGTTTCAGATCAATTCTTCGCTGCAATCGCTTCGATCCACCCCCTCGGTGAAAAACCGTAATACGCCCTGAAGAATTCCTACCAGCAGACTTCCCTGTACTCAAAGTGAATTGTCTAAGTGCTCTCCCCTCTTGGCTTTTTCTCATTGTCTATCTCGCTCTTCCGTCCGAATTTTAGCTCCTACTCCTGCTCCTCCTTCATCCTCGTTGGTTGGTCCTTTTGACATAACTCTGCTTAGAAGAGTGAGAAATTCTGCCCCTCCTTTTCTCTTGGGCATCCCAATGTAAATGCAATGCATTCTTTTTGATCTTGTACTTGAACCAGCAAGAAAACGGATGTGCGTCGGAAGCGCACCGGCTTTCGCTAACGCTCAGTCCGTTGCTTGTTTAGTACACTTCACACCAAGCCAATCTCGAAAAAGTCAAAAGTGGAATCGATTCGATCATTCAAGTCGGATAGCATTTATCGCCGCGTTGATCCGACCTACGTTAACAGCTTTCTTCTCTTACGAGATTTTTTCTCGACTTCACATCAACAGGAAAGAGACGACGAGCCTATTCTATGAATTGGAATTATAATGTTACGATTCCCTTCGCCATAGATGATACGATTCAAAGGTCGATCGATGTTTTTGTTTTAATCAATGGCAGGTTGCTTAGTGTGCTATAGTCGACTCGGATACCACCAACCATTCTGTGGCCGATCATATAGCCGGGACTACAACTGTGTCAAGATAGAAGCTCGATAAAGGACGTCAATCCTGAACTCTGGGATCGCAAAGAAAGGGCCCATCCGGGTTGGAACATCGGCGGGAAAGGCTTCTGCTATAGGGATAGGTGGGTCTCCTATTTGGTAATAAGAAAGAATCTATATGTACATACTGGAGGAAAGAAAAGAGCTTGCAATGCGGGCAACTCTATTGGATCCTATTCGTTCGGCTGGGTTGGAAATGGCTGCCTCACAGCGTGGACTCCTACCATCGAAGCAAACTAGCCTGGCCCAACATGTAAGCTTTCTCCATGAAATGTTCACTAAAGACTTTTCGTCTCCTACAAATCACTAGTATGGCTATCGAACTTCTTTCGCCTCTCTTCTTATTGTACATTAATTCCAATTCAACCATCAAGGTTAGGAACTAGACCGACCGCAAGAAACATAATCTTTCGTCTGGTCGAAACGAGCATTTATGAACAGGAAGATGCCTATTGAGGAGAAAGGTTTCCATTGTCTCCCAAGCCAGCTGTGAGCTTTGTGAGCCTAGGGATCAATCGACGGATAATGTAGCACTTACAGTGGCTGGAATTAACACTTTATGGTTTCTATAGATACCCGGCCCCTGTCCGGAAGATGCCTTCTATGATGGAGGGGTATACTATACTACGATTGCATCTATTCACCGAGAGTCCCAATCTATAGAGAGCGGAGCTACTCCTTCTTTAAGAAAAAGAGCGAAACCCGGATGTTTAAGCTGCTTCGGGCACGCCCGCTAATGGTTTGTAATGTCTCAGCTTCGGAATGAGCTTGAAAGCCATGAGAGAGAGATGATTCATACCCGGATCATCCAATCCTGTAAGATACCCCAGAGGGCTCAGAAGAAGGAAGAATCGAACCAGTAGGAGCACAAAAGTGTCATTCAGTAGTTCCCTTTCTGCGCTAACAATTTGAAAATAACATTTCCATTTTTGCATTTCGCATGTACCAAATTCTACTCGTTAAATCGAAAATAAGGAAATCCCCTTTGATCGAGTTGCGCGTGTAAATGCCAGATGAAAAATTCCAGCGATAAGGAAATTCTTTTTTCAAGATTCCCGGAAGAGCATGTGTTGGAAATGTATGCGCGGAGGAGTCAATCTGAACTAGCATCCTTGCTTCTCCCGGGCCCCCGCTTGCGGGCTCTCTCCTTCTTCCTTTCCCACCTAACTCCGCACAGCGTTCGCTAATACTCCCTTCACAGGCTCCAGTGCTCGTCTCGCTATAGCGCGCTTGTTGACTAAGAACATGTGATCCAGAGATTAATGAATGTGGCTTTTTGCTACCATTGCCGGGTCTTCCTCATTCGTACTGACTAAGTACACGAGATCCTCATTATGAAGCTGACCAGATACTCCGCGGTCTTTTCACCTTGATGGGCTCTCTCCTCTTCGCCCGACCCGGGGCCCCCTCTGGGGATTCCATTTTCATACGTAGTCTTTCAACACTTGATTCAATGGTGTCAAGCTCCTTCTGCTTTGATGCTTCGATTAGCGCTACTACTCCTAGATATTGAATTCTTAAGTGCATGGCAGCGGGTAGGAGGTAAAAATAAGGTCTTTATTCACCCTGTTTGGATGAACATTTCATGGGATTCTTCCAATACTGAGATAGCGAACTAGTACACCGCCTTCTATTCTTAGCCGCAGAGAGCCCTCGTCACTCATTTCTGGTGATTATGGATTGGCTTAGCCACACCGGTCAAGGGCCATTTTCATCTTGGGAGACTACTCAGGAGAAATTATTCAGCAGAAGACTCACAAAGGGATACTGACAAGGCCAAAAACCTTTCTGATACGAATTCGGCCTTTTCCGCTTCGCGGAATTAAGAGATCTTTGAACAAAAATTCATTTAGTTCTTGGTCTCAGGCCTCGTCTTCATACTCCACACATGCCTGCCGTTTCGGGTGCTTTTGCCGGGGAAGATTTAAATGATCAAATTCGGGCGAGTGCCTCTGCTGAAAAAACAGTTGGAATTGAATCTACAGAGACTGCCTTTGACCTTTCATCTTATATAAGATTGAAAGAGAGACCCCTTTTAAGTCTCACTTATTATCTAAGAAAAGGAGCTCCTAGCATGAGTTTTGACCGTAGAATGTGGTCGACCGTTAGGCTTGGATTAACCCATCTTCTTATAGTTCAAGCGGTCCTAACTAAAGAAAGAGCAATCCGCTGCGCTAGTGAGACTGATCGGGAAGTACTTGACGATCTAGTTTGAGCCTGTGCTTTGTCACTTGAATTCTCTACTTCTGCACTAATTAATATTCTTGAGGCTCGGTTTCGGGCTATCAATATAAGATAAGCGATGGGATGATCGGAAGAGGCAATGGAGCTTTAGGGTTTTCCGCTTACGCTTTCAGTGAGGAGACAAGGAGCTTCAAGCTGAAAGTAGTCCCTAGGACAGAGGATCTTGGGGGGTGTCCGGAAAGAGGATTCCATGAAGCGGCTTGCCCGCAGATGTAGGAAGGATGAATTGATTCCTTTCGAACTGCGACAACAAAAGCAACTCTATTGTAGGAACAAAATGCTTATTGAACAGTCTCGTCCAATAGGATTGATCAGAGCAGTGCCAGTTCGAGTCTGGCGAGTTGCTGAAAAGAAAGTAACCCGAAACAGCTAATGCCCTTAACGACTCGAGCTGAAACCATTCCAGGAAAAGTCGACAAGTCACCTGGCTCAAGGGGCATTGGTAGACTCTCTTTCTAAGAGCAGAGCATCGTAACGTAATATCAAGCACGTTCGCCTTTTATTCTCTTTCGCGTGAACGTGGACAAGTTTGCTTAGCAGGTTCGGAAGTCGGAAGAACGTCAAGACCTCTCGGTGCCATATTCATATTAAGTAAGGAGAAAGAGATGAGGCGAAAAGCTGCTAGTTCACATCTTCTCTTTTCGTTACTGCGGTTAGGATTAGGTCAGGGATGAGAAGTAAGTGAAAATCGAACTAGCATTTCTAAGAGCTAAGAGTTCGCTGGCGAAGGGCTTAGCAGCATAGTAAATACAATGAATGAATCTGAATGCAGTCGTCCGGCCTTAAAAGTCAATGCTAGGCAAACTAAGCAAATCATAAGAGATTTTAGTAAGCTAGGAAGGTGGATTACCCATAGTAAGAACAGGGATAACTCGTATCATTCCGTCACTTATTGGCGGAAGATTCGGGCTCGCGATCCGCGAATCTCTCAGTTATGTGGCCGTCCTCGGTGTTCAAGCATGTAGAACTTGTACCCGAGTATGGCAACTATCTGAGGTTTTTCTCTTCCCGCGCACTCCATTCAGGAAGAGAATCCGCTTTGACAGAAGTTTCAGTATCCCGTCGTGTGGTGTGAGTTTTCTCTCTTGCTAGAGTATGGAGTCAGGCACAACAGCCCAATCAAACAAACAATGAGAATCGGCTTGACTAACTTATGCCAAGATATTCTTGACCTTTGCTTTCATTAGCTTTCTTCCTCAGACAATAAGTTTAGCCATTCCTATCTCAAATGAGTCCGGTAGGATTGTTCCTCTTCAAACAAAGGAAAAAACTATTCTTTATGATCCAACTCCCCCTTCCAAATGGTCTTGAGCCCTAGCACCACCCTTAATGCCAAAATTTCCCTAGAATCCATAGGTTCTCCTTCTTCACCTCTCTTTCCCGTCAAGCCTCTTCAAGGAAGCTAGCTCAAGACCCTCTGGCGGATCAAGACGACTGACGAAAGGAGGAGAAAGGACGGATCACCTGCCGATCTGTGATCAAACAAAACTATACCTGAAGAATGGGATACAGATTGACCGGCACAAAAGCCATCTCTATCAATCTACGCTCATTGATGAGACGGCGACATAGAGAAGAAGAACCCTTTCTCACCCCCCCTTTCACTTAAAAGTAAAGAATAAATACGGAATACAAATTTGGTGGAATCGAATAGCGAATGCACTTGCGGTTAAGACAGGTCCTGCATCTCCTACCTAATGCAATTGACCGACCCGGCATCTCTTTCGTTCAAACAAATATGCCTTCGCTTCAAGACGCTATTTACCAATAAAAAAAGGTTTTTATCACTTACTTGCGGAAAAAGACACTACCCTTTTGAATTGAAGAAGCCGAAGGGGTGAACGAGCGCTGCGGTAACGAGCCGTAAGAAAGATGAGCGGAGCATTCCTTCCGCCGGCCTTTATAGGAGTAGGAGAGCGTGGTGAGATAGATAGACGTCCAATCCTGCAGCAGCTAGTTGCTCGGCCTTAGTCTTGGGCGGATCTCACACTTCAATCAACCCCTTCGTACTGCAATCCAATCAATCGATCGATCAATAGGCTAATCTCTTTTGTTTGGGCCGGTAGCTAAAAAAAAGAAAGTCCTCCATATCTAGCCAACTAGCTAGCAGCATAGCATTAGCTTCAATTGAACAAGCTCAACCTTGAAAAAGAAAGGTGGTAGGCCGAAGAATCGTTGAACGCTTCAACTTGGCCACTGAAGAAGGCGAGAGAGTGGGAAAACTTTTTGCTTACTGCCATGCCATGGTTTAAGCTTTAGGCTCCATAGACGGAACTTTTTTTTAGGTATTAGGGAGGGGAGGACACCACTCAGCACCTAAGGTGGGGTTCAATGCCTAACAAAAACGGCCAAAAGAAAAAAAAAAAGAGATGTATGGCTGAGGGGAGGAGAGAAAGAACGCATGCATGGGGATTCTGTCTGTCGGAGGTTCGAGAATCTATGATAGGAGATCTAAGGCTAAGGAAGAATTAATGGAAGTCCATTACTGAGAGAAGTGGTGATCTCGTCTTGCTTGCTGGGAGAGAGAAAGCTTCCGGACCACCTTTTCCAGCCAGATAGCGAGCGATCACTCAGCAATGAACACTAACTGAAAGCGGCCGGGAATGAGTACCTATCCCTTACGGGAATCGAACCCGTGTCTTCGACATGAAAAGACGATGTCCTAACCACTGGACGAAAGGGACCAAAAAGCCATTCTTCATATACCTCAGCTCCGAGAATAGAAGTGGTTCGTTTTCTTTCTATACGAAATTCAAGATTTCGTTTGTGTTCATGTTGGCGATTTCTGATGTGAATTCGGCGGGTCGTCCTCCCTTCCTACGGGTTCCCCCACCGACCCAGTGACACACCAACCACGCCCCTTCCCTTTCTCCGATCATAAAGCCCCCTGATCCCTTTCTTTGCCTTTCATCCTCCCTGAACAGAATAAGTAAGGCCCCGTTTTTTTATAATTCAAAAAAGAAAGGGCGAAGCGCCCGTTTGAAGTGGCGAAGGCCTATGATATAGTAAGAAAGAAAGTACGTTAAGGTTACGAAGTAAGGTCAGCTGGTTAAGGAAAGCTCAGGTTATGAAATCGCTTAGCCGTTAATTAATTAATTAAATTAATTAATATTAATTAAGTAGTAGTGAGGCTCAGGTACGGAGCCTTCCACTGTGGACCGAGACTACGCAAAGGTAGAACACCATAGAAACTTCGCTTACTTTATCATAAACCTTGATTTCGCTACGCTCAATAAGAACCCGGAATAGCGGAAATCGGTTCGTGTTCCGCTTCCAAAGTCAGTCGTCTTTGCCCAAGTGTGAACTGCAGACGACTCTCCAGTGGTTCCATTCCTTCTTACTTTACTTCTGGGTCAACCCAACCCGAATGGGAAGAAGAGGGTCAGCCAAACAGCGGTCCACTTTGTACATTTGCTGAGGCAGACCAATCGGGCATTTTAGAAAAGGGAAGGGAACTTTTCGCCGAAGGTTCGGAGACGCTCGACTGGTAAGGAGAGGAGGCCTAGGAAGGAGGCGGGAAGCTACCGCTTCTAGAATGCAAGCTTATCCTTTACTTTTTTTAGAGCGTACCGCTATTGAATAAAAAAAGGTTTATAGATGAAGTAATCGGAGTGACAAATGATTACGGTTGCGGAAACCGGAGAAAGTCGGGAACCTTTTGAATCAAAGTAGCGACGAGCCGAGTACTTCGACTACAGGGGGGGGAAAGCTTCGTAGACAGCTTCGCGTCCTCGCCGCTTCTTTCTGGCGACTAGCTTCTCAAGTGGGTGGCTTGGTAAGCAAGCTACCTTCAGCATCGGTCAAATCCCTATCAATAATAGGCCGGAATGGTGGGGAATGAGGCCCTCCCTACTTCAATGGAAAGGGGGGAATCGCCGTTTCACAGCCGCTCCTCTACAACTACCTTTCGCCCAACATGATCACGAACGAAGACAGAGAATTGCGTAGATAGAAGGACGAAACCAACCAACCCACTTGTCCTGATCGGAACGATTGAAGAAAGAAAGAGAATGGTGGCCCCTTTCGCCCAGGGGGCATCGTCGGAGAACAATGTCGGGGACAGGGTGAGAACCTTCCGTTGGTTACGCCCTTTCAGTGTTGGTTCTTCCATATTTAGATATGGCCAGATAGAGATCTATATCTTTCTATCGATAGATAGAAAGATATATTGAGAAATGGATATTGATCTGGTTTCAAGATCTATGAACAAGATAGATCCCTAAATATCCATTTGAAAAAAGAGATGAATAGATAGGGCGGAGCCAGCTGAAGGAAGGGCGCTAACGCGCCCCTGCAATCTTTCTAAAGCAAGAAGCGAGAAACTTTACTTTGAGAAATTAACTCAGCAATCTTCCCTCCTCTCCCAGCAATCAAACTCAATAGCTAACGCGCAACGGCTTTCGCTAACGCTCAGTCCCTTGCTTGTTCGTCGGAAGCGCAACGGCTTTCGCTAACGCTCAGTCCGTTGCTTGTTCGTTCGAGTCCCCTGAAACATTAAGTCGTTCAGTCGAACAGCGTAACGAGTCTAAGGTTACAGAAGCGTTCGCCAACTTTGATAGGTATAGCATTGCAAGCAAATAGAGCAGAGAGCTTACCATTTTTTTTTCTATTAGAGTCGCGAGCTTGTTGTAGTCGGTCCTAAAGGGAGAACTTGCTGCTTACTTGCTATATCCCCGCGTTCTTGCACGGCTCGTTCTTCGAGCCCTGCTTCTCCCTTCCCCCTCTCCCCGTTCGTTCTACCGTCCAAAACAAGGCCGTATGGAGTATAGCCAAGTGGTAAGGCATCGGTTTTTGGTACCGGCATGCAAAGGTTCGAATCCTTTTACTCCAGATTATGAACACCCGATCGGATCTGTCAAGAACGAGCTGACGACTACAGGGGAAGCGGCTGATTGCAGTCCCTGAGCCCAGCCCGGGCGGGAGGAATGCATGGTTCCCTGGCGCTTCATGGGACGGGCGTTCGCTGTCCCCCTCCCTCTAGCACAATCTTACTCTTTCTTTGAACTCTAACCATTTTTTATCCCAGTCCTAGAAATATGACCAATAGGAAATCACATGAAAGTCTTGCTTGTCATAGAGATTGGCTTAGTGTTAAGTGTACCGTAGCAGGCAATGCTAATTGTCTCATACTCAATTCACATTGCCTCTTCTTTCTCTTAGGAGTGATGTAGAGGTCAAGTTGCAAGAATCCGCTTTTAGAGAATACGCTTCATTTTTTGTTATATCAATTCATTTCTTTTTCTCGATGCTTTGACTAGTCTGATAGCGGAGTTAAGTGGAGAAGTAAGTAGAGTAGCAAACCTGTTGTCAAGGAAGGTTGTTTGTTAGCGCTCACGGTAAAGAGGGACTGATTCTTAGGTGACAGCATTCCAGCGAGCCTCTCCTAGGCCAGCTTCTGATCTCATCAAGCAGTGCGATAGGGAAAGGGCTATAAAATAAGGTCAAGATCAAGTCTATTGAGCTCCGATTAGTTCACTCTAGCTTTAGGATCGGTGCAGCAAATCTGTAATTCTTCTTTCTAGGTTGTTCATGCCAGCACGGAGAATGCCCGTTTGGTGTTCAGTGAAAGAAAGCTACACAGGCCTAGTTGGAACAAAGTCAGGACCGTGGGCATTCCTCTACGATCGATAGACCGACCAATGAATAACATAGAAAAAGAAGATACATTTCAGTAGTCCACCTCCTCTTCTCTTAGAAAAGCGGGACTCCGTCTTAGGCAGACGAAGAAGGAAAGGCGATTCCATCCCGATCTCTGTTCCCGATTCCGTTTTAGTCATAGTATAAACCATAGATGAGAAAAGCAGCGAGCACTTCATACCAGCAATCAAACTCCATAGAAAAGGCGTAAGGTAACTCTCATAGTTTCATCTTCTGCGGATGCTTTAGCTGCTTCAGCTTTCTATTATTATTCTGCTTCAGCTGATCCTTCAGCGTCTGTTTCTGACTTCTTTGGGATTTTGAAATGAAATGAATTCATTTCCTCTTGGCTATTATTCCTTCCTGTCTCTCTTCTAGTGATCTAAGGAGGGATTTTTTTCATAGAGCTGGATTTACCTACTATGCCTTTCACCGGGTGAGAAAAAAGCGGTTACCCTTTGCCCGGTCTTCCTTATTATTGATAACGCACAGGGAAAGCATCATCCCTAGAAGCACATTCAACCATGAAACAGAGTGCGACTTGAGCAATCAAAGCTACCCCCTCTTCCACTGCTGACTACGAACAGTTGACAGCTAATGATTCTGCCCTAGCTTTACTAATATAATATTATATTAGGGCTTTATCAATAACCTATTTTAGAACTGAAAATACAACTCATTCTATCACTATTACGAATAATAGTTGAAAGAAGTCATGCTCTACCTATTCTACCAAGAAGAGATGCCAAATCGTCTTCCCGGATCACCTTTGATGGACATTCAAAAGGATCTGCTAGGCTGTCTTACATGTCCCCAAAAGCAAAACCTTTCCTTCCCCATGTGGCAGAAGTTTACACACAGGGGGGCCAACAACCTCGACCTCAGTATGAAAAGCATCTAGGAATCGACGGTGGTCAATCTTCCTTCTTCTTTGGCATCTCGACTGGGGAGCATGAAAAACAAGACTGGAAGAGGGCGAAGGTATCAACGTCCTTAGCCCGCATTGATCAATATCAATAAGAATAGCAGTCGTATAGGTATAGGTTAGCGCTTCCTTGCTTGCATCCGAAGTAGCGATTCCCTTCTTCGCTCAGGAAAGTAAGAAGGAAAGGCATAAAGCAAGTACTGCGAACCACCAGACAGAAAATCCAATCATGGCGCAAAGCACTAAAACAAAGCGTATGTCCCCCCCAGTACGAGTATATGATTGCGTCTTCCAAGCTAACGGACTTTACTCGTGAGGTATTTCGGTTAATATCTGCTAATCCCGGCTCGGATCTCTGCTCCTCGTCTTCCTTCATCTATTTTGAGGGGCAGTTTCCTTTTATTTGCCCCATAAGCTTCCCAGGGACAAAACGAGTAGATAGGCGTCCAGGGACAAAAGGAGTATGTGCCCCTTCCTCTGGTTCTAAGCCTTGCTCTAAGCATTTCTATAGGGGGCTCCCTCATTGGCAAACCGGAGGGCTGACCATTTCTAACAAATTAGCCCGGGTCCTAAAAACGACGGGTGACCTATTATTGGAAAAACGGGGATCCGCATTTCTATTATTTGCATGATTATTCGGGGTTTGATCTTCCTGGAACAACCTTACTTGAGGCGTTCTCGAGGTTAATTGGAAAAATAGCTCCAAGATGATGAACACGAAATCAAGTTTTTCGAGTAATTAAAATGTTAAATGAATGAAAAGCCTTATCCCGAAGAAAGCTATCCTCAGGGCAAGCAGTCTCTGCCCTAGATCTTAGAGCGCGCAGGGACAGGGAGCAACCCTGGCGCAGTTTACGTCACAGCAACTTTATTGCTGCTACTATACTAAGATATTTTTCATATATCAGAAGGCGTGTCGTAAATGATCACAATCACAGAACCTTCCGCCCGATATGTCAGGATGGAACACTTCCAATCCCAATCTTTCGGGAAGACCCCCCAGCTAACTTCACTCACTCGACTCTATCTAGCCATTCGTAGTTAACATTTAGTAAGAAAACCTTTAGCGTTGTCGTATACGACTTCCTTACTAAGCTTTCAGTATAGTAATCCTTCTTACCGCAAGTCTTTCTTTTCTTTCGACCCCGGGTTATTCGATTTAAGCTTAAAATAAGGTTGTAGCAGATGGAATTTTGAGTTCTCAAGAAGACATTGCCAATCACTTTAGCATTCTCTCTTAGCCTTAAATTGGAGAGTGCAGCAAGGTGCAGGAGGAAAGAGCTTGTAGGTTTAGTAATCCTTCCCTCTTTCCTTATAAATGACTAACGGAATAGTTGAGGATTCAATGATCCTATTAAAATAATGAAGTTGGTTAGTAAATTGAAAGTTTGTCTATTATGCAACATTGAGACTATAGTGCAGAAAACTACATTCCCTTATGTTTAAGAACCTCTTGCCTGGTATGTACTGTCATGTCCCTAACCAGGGAAAGGACTTAGAATCGTGATAAGGATTTATTTCGAATAGCTGGTAAATTCGCCCGGCCATCTCAGATATTTGAAAGTGATCAAGGTTATTGATATGCCACAGCGGCACCGTCTATTTGTTACATAGCACTGGCTTTCTCAACCCTTTCCCACCGGGAAAGAGCAAAGCAGCTGCGATTTGAGAATAATGTCCAAATAAAATGGATTTGGACTGATATACAAATTCCACTGGTATTCATTCTAACTAGACGCAACCTCTTATGGAGAGAAAAGATTCGTTGCATTCCGCGGCCCTAAAAAAGAAAGGAAAGAAGTGGTCGGGGGGTAGACTAGCCCGGTTAGAGGAGTAGGTTAGCAAACAGGAAGACAAACAGGCTAAGAAAGACTTAGAAGAGGGGATTCAATAGCAGCCAAAGAGGGTATTTTAGTTCTTGCTACGAGCCCATTTCTTTTGTACTCAGAGAAGAAGTGCTTTTTTTTCAAAGAACCGATTCTTTATACGGTAAATGAAATGGTTAAACCCCCTAGTAATATTATAGGGACGCGCCGTAGAAGCCAATTCGGTGAAAGAATGCAGGCAGCTTTAAGGGGATTCACAAGAGAACCTACCCTGGCCTCCTTCACCTTCGAAAGAAAGGCACGCTACCCTACCCACGGACCGACAGATAGGACGGCACCAGAAGCAACCTCTCTTTTCTTTATACGGCACGAAATAGCTATTGGATGGGAAAGCGGTATACGAAGGACTAGTACCCAAGCATCAGGAGATGTGAGAGCCCTCGCTTGAAGAAGCTTATTGTGTGTGAAAATCCAGTTGGGGAATCTTTGAATTGACTCCGCAGCTGAGCAAGCGCTCGAAACATAGCTTAGGGAATGCCTTGAGCGAGCCGAGTGCGTATCCCCTGAGTACGATGCCCTAGATCCAGCACCAACCGATCTATAAGCTTTGGCCGGGCCAACCATTGATCTATTCGAACGCCTTCCCGCTGTTTTTCCTTAAGAGATGCCGGCTTCTGGTGTGGTGGTTGGAACCTTGTGAAAGACCAAGCAAGAATCGCCCTTTTAGCCACTCGAGAATGGGGCTATAACTGAAAGACCAAAGGGGACTGGTGATACAACTGGAACCCCATGCCCTCGATCGGACCTTACTTAGTCTTAATCTCAACCAAAAGGAAATGGGCCTAGCTAAGGTTTCTGGAAGTCTCGGAATCCTAAGACAGAATCGGATGAGTTGAAAGCTTAAAGAGCTGTACAATATAATCGGGTGAGACAATGACCCTTCCTCAAGGCAAAGGAAATCAAACCAGCTAGCTGGGGGAATGGCCACTGACGGACTGACCGACTTGGAAGGAGGAAAGCGACATACTATAATACGAAATTTCCTACATAAGAGATTAAAACAACTTCATCAAGAAAAAGAAAATGCGCCAAAGATTTTATTTGCTCAAGGGTAGAAGTCAGTCTTTTTCCTTAGCGGTTTTTGGAAGGCTTAGCTTAAGCTTCCTTTCTTCCTTCAGAGAGGGGGGTATGCACCACTTGTGGATAACAGGAGCAACAGAAAGACTATGTACCAGAGCCCTAACCATCGGGACTGATACAGGACTAATGTTGACCCGACCTTTTTGATTAGAAACAGCTTAGCAAACTCTAGGCATCCACGATCCCCGGTCAGAGATCAGAGACCTTGATTTTGATATGGTCATCTGAAGCTCCTCCATGGCTTCCTCGTAAAGTTCTGCTACGTGCCTATCCCCGATGACAATGTCATCACCGAGAATAGCGTACTTCAGAAACCTTTGCTTTTTGGAGTAACACGAGCCTGGATGAACATGAATTTATTATAGAAAAGAAGAGCCGCATTGTAAGAAAATGGATAGCTGCAGTAGTAGCAGACGAACCTGTCAGTATTACAGCTAAATGAACATTGCGACCGTCTTAGCCTTACCTTAGCGCATGCCCCGATAGCGGAATCGATAGATGTTCCCATGGAGCGGTAACTAGGTCCAGTCCCCAAAAAGGGGGAGTCTGATGAGGAGTTGAAGCTGCTCTGCTAATGCCCTGGCCAAGAGACGACTTATATCTAATCCATCCTCATAGTAAGAAAAAGTCAGTGAAAGCTCTCTTCTAGGCGCTTCCACAGCAGACTCAATAGCTGCAGTTACGGATTCAATTGCGACAAGATCGTATTCGTCCTTTTCTGATTCACGTGCAAAACCTTTTTGTCCTATTCTAGGAACTGTCAGGTAAGAACCGATTCGCTTCCTAACAACCTAGTTATGTCCTCGGGTACCTTTACTCTAGTTTCAAAGGTTTGTAGCACTTGCTTACTGAGCTAGGGGGAGCTCCTGTCCCTTGCTATTGCGGTCACGTAAAGGTTAAGAGCGAGGGGATCAAAAACTTTGAAAAGCGAAAGGATGAAGACTGATCCTCGTTCATTTTTATCTAGATATATATAGGATAAGGCCATAAGCTACATGCTTATCTAACTCCTGTCTGTATAAAGAAGGCTTCTCTTGTGTGAGACAAGAAAGACGACCTCGAGACTGACAGGGCAACCTGTCTTCTTTCTTATTATTTGTATAATAAGAGCGAGATGCAGTAGTCTCCTTAGTTAGCGTCCGAGACTCAACTGTCAAAAGCTCAGAAAAAAAGGTTCCAAGACGGTGCGAAGACCTAGACCTAAGCCTAAGCCTTCAACTCCGCAAATATCGAAAGCCGAATTGAGTGGAATGAGGGAGCAAGATTCGGAGAGAGAGAAGGGAAGGAATGAATGGCCTATCAATCTTTTTGTATTCTTTTTCCCCGGTGGACAAAAGAAGAAAGTTTGTCTACTAGAATATGACTCGAGCATTGATGAATAGCTTATTCAACAATCTCAAGAGGCATTTTGCCCTTTTCTGATCTTATCCTCTTCTGGGCATGTCTTACTAGTACTGTTACTGTGGGCCAGATTCGCTTCTTTTTGAAAGACAGCCAAGACCTGTGGCATTCCCCCCCAAGGACTTAGTTCCCTAAATCGGGGAAAGACTGAGTGTCTCGAAGCGAAGTATGAACTTCCAATTCTGAGAGCAGAGCTAAAGGTCCCACTCCGGACTAGTTTTTAACTAGGAATCCTGGAAAAAGAGTCATCAGCCTAAAGAAGATTCTGCAGAGGTTTCCCGTAGACAAAGACTCCGCTTTAAGAATGACTGAACCCGCCGCAAGAATAGTTGAAAAAGAAATTCCTCTACTTGCTTTTCTTCCCCGCTGTCACTTCGCCGGAAAGAAGTTCCTTATAATTAGATTTAGATAAGGGATATGCTTTTTTTTAATTGCAATTGGATGCTTTCTCAACAGCAGATGATTAAAAGGCTTATTCACCATCAAGCGCGGATAGGGTAAGAGCTGCTATTTACTCAACAGCGGCTAGTCTTGCAGCGGCAACTGCTTGAGCTCCCACTCTCACTGCGGTTACGAAGACAGCAAAGGGATATTGAAAAGAGGGAGCACAAGAGCTCTGAGTCATCCAACAAGGCTTACTGGAAAAGACTAGAAGAGTAAGGTCATCAGTCCCAGAACGAACCTATGAGTGCAATGCAAACAGCACTGATTCACCAGAAAGACCGTGACGGTTCATGTCCAGCGAGTTGCTGAAAAGAAAAGAAAGGTGTAGTCGATGTCCTCTTTCAGAGTGAACCCCTTGGCGACAAGCCTAGCCTTGTCTCTTTCAATCTCCTGATGTAGCCATAAAATGTACAAAGGTAGTGTATGGAACTTATCAATCGGGACATTCAGCTGGTACTTATTGTACAGCTTCGAGGACTGTGGGCTCAAGCAACTTTCTAAGGCGAAGGAAGAGAAGAGATGTTGCGCACAAACTCTTATGGTAGAAAGTGAAAAAAACCCTTTCCTTCGATTCTTAAATCGTATGCATGGCTGAACCTAAGAAGATAGCAATTACAACCAAGAAAGGTTTTGTACTTTCACTAACCCGAAGGTCTAGTAAAGTTCTTTGGTACCAAGCTATTAACAAGCGAAAGGCCTTCAGAACTAGATTTTATCGGTTGTATCTTCTTTCTTTTAGTTAAAAAGGAGCTGCTCATTCATGTTAGTGTAGATGCCAGACAAAAGAGATCGGAACGTTAAAGATCTTTTTCCCTTAAGGCTATCTAATAGGTTTTTCTTCGTGCTTGGATTCCTTCTCACGAGTCCAAAATGGA